CAATTTTATTCTTGATTTTATACTTTATTTATTATATTAAAATATTGTATTTATATTATATACATCTGAAACCTAAACGCATAAAAAAATTAATATTTATCGATAACACTCAGGCTTTTTTTTAAGGACAAGAACATTGACTCGTTCATTGTACATATCCATTTTAGTTAGGAATTCTGCATAAAAATAAATACAAATGATCTTGAACTACGACATCTGCTCATATATATAATCTATGTCTATGTTTTACAATAAACAATAAAAAGGAGGATTTTCAATGCGAGATATAAAAACATATCTCTCCACGGCACCTGTGCTAAGTACTCTATGGTTTGGGTCTTTAGCGGGTCTATTGATAGAGATTAATCGTTTATTCCCAGACGCCTTGTCATTTCCTTTTTTTTGATTCTAGTTATTGATATGCAAAAAAATAAAAAAATTAGAGATTTAATTCTATGTGACGTGATTAAAAAAAAATGTATTAAACCCAAGCAAAAAGTTGATCTAATAAAATTAGATTTGGAAAAACATAAATAGAAATACGGATCCAGTCTAGGAGAGGCTCCACGAAATCATAACACAGTAAAGAAGATACATAAATGAAATATTGGTATTAGTATAGGAATAATTGATAGTTAGAAAAAAATTGTATTACTTAAAATTATATATAATATTATAATATATAATTGATATTTAAATAAAATTAAATAAAAAAAAATATAGATATCTTCAATCTATTTCATTTTAATTATTACTCTTAATTAATTCAATTAATTAATATTAATTACAATGAAATCTTTAGAAAATTAATTTCAAGTTAGTAACTTCTATTAATTTTTTGTTCTTTTTATTTTCAGATCGAAAATAGAAAAGTTAAGTCGATCCAAAGGGGGTTCATGGCCAAGGGTAAAGATGTAAGGGTCATAGTTATTTTGGAATGTACTTGCTGTTGTGCCCGAAATGGTGTCAATAAAGAATCGCCGGGTATTTCTAGATATATTACTCAAAAGAATCGACACAATACACCCAGTCGATTAGAATTGAGAAAATTTTGTCGTTATTGTCACAGGCATACGATTCATGGGGAAATAAAGAAATAGATCGAACGGAACATGTGTGCAATCTTTACCATTCCAACCCAAAGAGCAGAAAGAGGAAGAACATATAACATAATCATAATATAATACAAATTATATTAAAATTATAAATTATACAAATAAAACCCTACTTCGGCCGGATCTGAAATTAATAAAGAAATAGAATTTTAGAAATAAGGAATAAACCATGGATAAATCTAAGCAACCTTTTCGTAAATCCAAGCTCTCTTTTCGTCGGCGTTTGCCCCCAATTGTATCGGGGGATCGAATTGATTATAGAAACATGAGTTTAATTAGTCGATTTATTAGTGAACAAGGAAAAATATTATCTAGACGGGTAAATAAATTGACCTTGAAACAACAACGATTAATTACTATTGCTATAAAACAAGCTCGTATTTTATCTTCGTTACCTTTTCTTAATAATGAGAAACAATTTGAGAGAACCGAGTCGATCCCTAGAACTGCGGGTCCTAGAGCCAGAAATAAATAGGCATATTCCTCAATTTACTCAAAACTCCAATTGGAATTCAAGCTCAAATGGATTGGATGTTTTGCTCGAAAAGGCCAAGAATCCAGGTTTAATTCTTGTCTTATAAGAAAGGGGGATAAGCAATTTTTTTTTTATTGAAGCATGTTCGTTCATTCCTACTACTTTTCTTATCTTAATTTTATCTCAATTTAGTTTATTCTATCTTCCCGGAGTTCATTCTCCGGGGAATTCTTGTTCAATCATTCCTGTATATTACTTTTATAATTTCCTTTATTTTATGATCTTATTGGAAATCATGTAAAGACAATTCTTATTTGATATAGCTATTTGCGCAAGTATTTTACGATTAAGAAGCAATTGCCCCTTGTACAGATTGTGTATTAATCGACTATAACTATGGAATACTTTATTCTCGCGAGTTACTGCATTTATCCGAGTGATCCACAAACGACGAAAATTTCTCTTTTGCCTGCCCCTATCTCGATGAGAGGAAACCAAAGCTCTCATTTTATGTTGAGTTATTGTTCGCGTAAGTCTTGAATGAGCCCCTCTAAAGGTTGATGCAAATAAACGAATTTTTGTTCGACGTCTCCGAGCTGTATACCCTCGTTTAACTCTGGTCATTGAATCAAATTAAACTTTAATGAATAACTAATTGAATTCTCTTCTTTCAGTCATTATTTGTCCCCCCGGTCGATTAATAACAAAACGGATTATTCCGATATATAAAATATCAATTCCAATGGCTTTTGCTACTATGACCTTCCCAACCACTATTTTTTATTTTTATTCTTTCCAGGCCAGACATTTGGTTTACCTGGAACTAAGAAATTCTACCAAAATACTATACAAAAAAATAGTGGGTTCCTTCGTTTCTATGGTTACTTCTTAAACGGTGAGGCCCTCTCTATGCGCCGGAGCCTCATCTCTCATTTAATCAAATGGTATTGTTAACTTGTATAGTTCACATTCTTTGGCTCTACCCATTAATTATACAGTAATAGGCCTTTTCACAATAAGAGCTATCCATACAGTGACGGCATTTCATTATGAAAGTTGGCTAGGTAGCTGACCCTGTTAGTCCGTTCTTTCAAGAATATGGGCATAACCTTTTTGCTTCTTATCCTTATAATATCATTTCCTCCGCTTAATGGATAACCATTTGCTACCAATGGAGAATTGCTTCTCATCTCAAATCAAATTGAGGTGGTTGGATTTGCACCAATGAAAACCATAAATTCCATACACAATATACAAGAAACAATAAGGGTATATAATATATCCCCATTTTAGATAGTAAATGGCGTTCTTTTACTCTATCTATTCATTGGTATTAATCATTGATACTGGAAAAATTGTCTCATTTGCTCGAGCTCATGATCTGAACGAGTCGCACATACACCCTAGTACATGTTCCTCGACGCTGAGGACATCCTCGAAGAGCGGGGGATTTCGTGACATTTTTTATTGGCTGTCTTGTGTTTCTAATAAGTTGTTTAATAGTTGGCATGTCGGATATATAAAATTATATTATAGAATGGGTTGGTTTAGATCGATCTTAACCTGATTTATGATTGATGATTATTAATTATTTCGATTCAATATAAGATATCAAATGGTGTAAAATTCCCATTATGGTTGAAAATAAAACGGAATCATGGATTTATACGAAATCCGAAGTATTTTCATTTTCAACCGCTACAAGATCAACAATGCCATGGGCTTGGGCTTCTGTTGCCGACATAAAAACATCTCTTTCCATGTCTTCGGATATAACCCACAAAGGGTTGCCCGTTCTTTGTACATAAACTTTTGTGAGGTTTTCGCGAAGTTTCAGCAGTTCTTCCGCTTCCAGGATAAATTCTCCTGCCTGTGCCTCATAAAAAGAACTAGCAGGTTGGTGAATCATAACCCTGATGATATTGAGATAACATCATGAATGGTTCTTCTATCTCGCATGATGGGATTTAAATTAAAGGGATAAAAAAAGAAGAAAAAAACATAGAATTGAACAACCGTACAGGCACCTTTTGTGCATTGCATACGGCTCTGCAATGGAATTTACTAACCCCCTCCATATCCATAGAAGAGGGGGAAGAAATAGAATCTATCCGATCCAGCCAGATCGTTGAATAATCCATTTGCCATCCTTCTTTTCATAAGAGTAAAAAAATACTACGATGGTTCTGTTGCTTTATTTTATATTAGATATTTATCTAGTTTGTGATTTGGCAATCCCAAAGTGTCTTTCTGATATGATCAAATAAGGAAAAAATGATTTGTGACGCTAAAATGTCCTCCCGACACATAAGATAAAATCGCAAATAAAGGTTATTTCATACTACTATCTCGATACAAAATCTCATGTTATAAAAAACAATAATAGTTTGTTCATATCGAACTCAAAGTGCCATGCTATTATTACTTAATTTTTCCTAATTCGATTATTTATATTCGATATGGCGAAGGCATAGTTTTTTTTTTTAACTCATTGGCGCCAAGCGTGAGGGAATGCTAGACGTTTGGTAATTTCTCCTCCAACCAGAATGAAAGATCCCATTGAAGCAGCTAATCCCATGCATATTGTATGTACATCGGGTGGCACAAATTGCATAGTATCATAAATGGCTATTCCTGGTATTACCCATCCGCCGGGAGAGTTTATAAACAAATAAAAATCCCTAGTATTATCTTCTATACTGAGATATACCATGAGACCCACAAGTTGATTTGAGATCTCGCTATCAACTTCTTGGCCTAAAAAAAGTAATCTTTCTCGATGAAGTCGGTTGATTAGGACAAAATTGTATCCCTTAGGAACCGTACGTGCACCTTTGGATGCATACGGTTCAAAAAATTGCGAAAAAAATCAATCAATGTATCAATTCTAGTCTTAATTTATTTTTTGTAACAGGTTTTTGTTTTTCTAAAGAAGGGCTTTTCTTCGATTTTTCAAAAACATTAGTTTTGGTTCCCTTTCTCTTCCTTATCAAAAAAAATTATTGAACTTATTAAACTAACCTCTCATTGATGTATTATTTCATCGAAATTCAAATCACGATGTCATTTTCTTGTTCTTGAATGGGCCTTTTCAATTCTTTTAGGTTCGTGTTCTACTCCGGGTAAAGATCTGTCCAAATTCTATTTGCACATATAGGACAAATTATCTCAGTACCGTTTCTTTTTTTTTTTTTTATGTTTCATGCTTTCCCTCAAATTATTCCATGTATTCGTCTTATTATTCCATGCCACGGAATGGCAATTTGAGATCACTCCTAATAATATTATAGAAAGCATAAATATAAATAAAGAATGTTTATGATACAAATAGTAATCATATATATTACCAATATTGATATTTTCTGAACGGAGCCTGGATACTTTATTTTATCGTTCCAAGTTAACCATAAATTCTTAATAATATTGATCCCCAATATAAATTGATCCAATTGCACTTCACGCTCCGAATAATTGATGGTTCAATCAATATTTCTTGGGCGAAACGGAGGATATCTCGATCGGTGGAGATAACGGGTAAACCCCATATGACCTAATATATCTGACAAGCCGCACTATACGTCAACCCAAACTGCATCTTCCTCTCCAGGATTCCGAAAAGGTACTTTTGGAACACCAACGGGCATTAAATTAAATAAAAAAGTTAAGTACTATACTTCACTTTAATATGGAAACGTACCAATGAATTTATTGTCTTCATTTTTTTCTGTTTATTCTATTTTAAACATAAATTGGATACATGGATTGGGTGAAGATTTCCGGAAGAAGACAGAATGAATAAAGAATTTTCACGAGCGGGTCGATCATTTGAATGATAAACAAGTATCTACGCATTCATTCTACAAAAAAAGGGGGCCCAAACCCCATTGCGTATTGGTACTTATCGGGTATAGAATAGATCTGCTTCTCTTTGTTCTTACGAACAAAATTGTTCCGTTATTTTCAATGGAACGAAATAAATCTTAACCCTTTCTCATACAAAATCTACTGAAAAGGTTAGGTACATAACATAGTATAGTCTTTTCCAATGCGATAAAGTTACATAGTGTCCATTTTTCTTTGATATTTGATAAAAAAGGGGTATTTCCATGGGTTTACCTTGGTATCGTGTTCATACTGTCGTATTGAATGATCCTGGTCGGTTGCTTTCTGTCCATATAATGCATACAGCTCTAGTTTCTGGTTGGGCCGGCTCGATGGCTCTATACGAATTAGCAGTTTTTGATCCTTCTGACCCGGTTCTTGATCCAATGTGGAGACAGGGTATGTTCGTTATACCCTTTATGACTCGTTTAGGAATAACCAATTCATGGGGTGGGTGGAGTATTTCAGGAGGAACTATACCGAATCCGGGTATTTGGAGTTACGAAGGTGTGGCAGGGGCACATATTGTGTTTTCTGGCTTGTGCTTCTTGGCAGCTATCTGGCATTGGGTGTATTGGGACCTAGAAATATTCTCTGATGAACGTACCGGAAAACCTTCTTTGGATTTGCCCAAGATCTTTGGAATTCATTTATTTCTCTCAGGGTTGGCTTGCTTTGGCTTTGGCGCATTTCATGTAACAGGCTTGTATGGTCCTGGAATATGGGTGTCCGATCCTTATGGGCTAACTGGAAAAGTACAATCTGTAAATCCAGCGTGGGGCGCAGAAGGTTTTGATCCTTTTGTTTCGGGAGGAATAGCCTCTCATCATATTGCAGCGGGTACATTGGGCATATTAGCGGGTTTATTTCATCTTAGTGTCCGTCCGCCTCAACGTCTATACAAAGGATTACGTATGGGTAATATTGAAACTGTGCTTTCCAGCAGTATCGCTGCTGTTTTTTTCGCAGCTTTCGTTGTTGCTGGAACTATGTGGTATGGTTCAGCAACTACCCCAATCGAATTATTTGGCCCCACTCGTTATCAGTGGGATCAGGGATACTTCCAGCAAGAAATATATCGAAGAGTTGGCACAGGACTAGCTGAAAATCTGAGTTTTTCGGAAGCTTGGTCTAAAATCCCCGAAAAATTAGCTTTTTATGATTACATTGGTAATAATCCGGCAAAAGGGGGATTATTCAGAGCCGGCTCAATGGACAGCGGGGATGGAATAGCTGTTGGATGGTTAGGACACCCCATCTTTAGAGATAAAGAAGGCCGCGAGCTTTTTGTACGTCGTATGCCCACTTTTTTTGAAACATTCCCCGTAGTTTTGGTAGACGGAGACGGAATTGTGAGAGCCGATGTTCCTTTTAGAAGGGCAGAATCCAAGTATAGTGTCGAACAAGTAGGTGTAACTGTCGAGTTCTATGGTGGCGAACTCAATGGAGTCAGTTATAGTGATCCTGCTACTGTGAAAAAATATGCTAGACGCGCCCAATTAGGTGAAATTTTTGAATTAGACCGAGCTACTTTGAAATCCGATGGTGTTTTTCGGAGCAGTCCAAGGGGTTGGTTCACTTTTGGGCATGCCACATTTGCTTTGCTCTTCTTTTTCGGACACATTTGGCATGGCGCTAGAACCTTGTTCAGAGATGTTTTTGCTGGTATTGATCCAGATTTGGATTCTCAAGTAGAATTTGGAGCATTCCAAAAGCTTGGAGATCCAACTACAAGAAGACAAGTAGTCTGATAGAATATTATTCTGGTATCTTTCGTCTCCACTTTTTTTATTTGATGACATTTTGATGACATAAGGTACCAGAAAAATCGTGACTTGATTGAATCGCCATACTTTTCTTTAATTCTTTCCCTTTCTTTACTATAGTAAATGATCCAAAATGAATAGGTGTGGAAGCTATAATTGTAAACCACGATCAAATCTATGGAAGCATTGGTTTATACATTTCTCTTAGTCTCGACTTTAGGGATAATTTTTTTCGCTATCTTTTTTCGAGAACCACCTAAGGTTCCGACTAAAAAATGATTTTTGATCATCTTAATTTGAAGTAACGAGCCCACCATTGGTAGGCTCATTACTTCAATTAGTCCCCGTGTTCTTCGAATGGATCTCTTAATTGTTGAGAGGGTTGCCCAAAAGCGGTATATAAGGCGTACCCAGTAAAGCTTACAAGTAAACCAGATATGAAGATGGCGACTAGGGTTGCTGTTTCCATTTCTAGATAATTTCAGGATCACAATGGATCTACGATAAGATCGTTTATTTACAACTACAACCAAATGGTATACAAAGTCAACAGATCTTAACCAATCATTAAATAAGATTTATGGCTACACAAACCGTTGAGGATAGTTCTAAATCTAGGCCAAGACAAACTAATATAGGAAGTTTATTGAAACCATTGAATTCGGAATATGGTAAAGTAGCTCCGGGCTGGGGGACTACACCACTTATGGGGGTCGCAATGGCTCTGTTTGCGATATTTCTATCTATCATTTTGGAAATTTATAATTCATCCGTTTTACTAGATGGAATTTCAATGAATTAGGTTCCTAAGGACTATAAAGTCCTAGTTCTAGTTTTTCAATAAAAAAATAAAAACGCACTTAAGACTCAGATTTATCATTCTGGTAGTTCGACCGTGGAATTTTTTTGTTTCGGTATTTCCGGAATATGAGTGTGTGACTTGTTATAATTGATCCTATTGATAATACAGAGAATAGTCTGTCATCTCTATCAAGATGATTCTACCTCGTCAGATATTTATTCTAGTATCTGGAGCACGGAATATGAATATTGTAGAATAGATTAAGAAAAGAAATATTTGAACTATGATTCATACTTACTATTCAGTCAGACCTCGCGACCGGACTCAAAAAAAAATGCAAATAGGTATTTTATAAATTAAACGCTTTTTCTTCCTTCAGACTGAATTTGGTCAACGGACACCCATTTCTTTATATATATATTTTTTTTGAGTTATTAATAACATCCATTCATTGAAATTGGATAAGTGATGATCAAATGGTTCTTACTCACAGAACCTTTGCGTTTAGCGTGGGCTTTATTAAATCATCGTGGTTCTAGTATGAATCTGAGGTGTCAATTGATTGACAGGGTCTCAACAAGGGAATTCCTATCAATAACTAGTAAAACAAGAGTCAATCTGTATTATTACACAAAAAAGAACAAATAAAAAATAATAGGAAAGAGAAGATTCAAGAGGCCTTTATTTTAACAATTAACATTAAAGAAAAAGACGAACGAGGGAGCCAACTTGATATTTTTGGCATTATCATCACAAAGAAGAGATTCCGGATTTTTGTTATTTGGTATTTTTGGGGCAAATTGAATCCAGTGGCTAATTTGAACTTTCTATTACATATCCGTTAAAATCCGTATTTGATTTGTGTTGTTTCTGCTTGAGCCGTACGAGGTTAAATTCTCATATACGGTTCTCAGGGGGGGTCTATTTTTTGGTTACCTATCCCAATAAAGTCTATGATTGGTTCGAAGAACGTCTCGAGATTCAGGCGATTGCAGATGATATAACTAGTAAATATGTTCCTCCTCATGTCAACATATTTTATTGTCTAGGGGGGATCACACTTACTTGTTTTTTAGTACAAGTAGCCACAGGTTTTGCTATGACTTTTTACTATCGTCCAACCGTTACAGAGGCTTTTTCCTCTGTTCAATACATAATGACTGAGGCTAACTTTGGTTGGTTAATCCGATCAGTTCATCGATGGTCAGCAAGTATGATGGTTCTAATGATGATCTTGCACGTATTTCGTGTGTATCTCACAGGGGGATTTAAAAAACCTCGCGAATTAACTTGGGTTACAGGTGTGATTCTGGCCGTATTGACTGCGTCTTTTGGTGTAACTGGTTATTCTTTACCTCGGGACCAAATTGGTTATTGGGCAGTAAAAATTGTGACAGGTGTACCTGAAGCGATTCCCGTAATAGGATCACCTTTGGTAGAGCTATTACGCGGAAGTGCTAGTGTGGGTCAATCCACTTTGACCCGTTTTTATAGTTTACACACTTTTGTATTGCCTCTTCTTACTGCCGTATTTATGTTAATGCACTTCCCAATGATACGTAAGCAAGGTATCTCAGGTCCTTTATAGAGAAAATATATCATATATATATTTGTAATTGATTATATATCATTTCGGGGAGGAAGAAAAAATCGTCTTATATTTCATTGCTACAAATATGGATTATTGAAAAATAAGACATGTTATTTGGTTGGATACCTCTCTTCAACTCTGAAGTATTGTATTTCTTATTTGATACCAATAGTTGAAGTGGATTCTCTGAAGAGAAGATGGATTATGGGAGTGTGTGACTTGAACTATTGATTGGGCCATGCAGATATATGATTTGATCTGCCACGTTGGAATTTACAACCAAATAAAATGTGTCTCCGCATCCAACCACCACGTGAGTCCCCCTACATAGTAGGGATATGCCGGTTCACTTGAGGAGAATTTTTTCTATGATCATACCCGAATCATGTCATGTATGAGTAGGCTCCGCAAGATCCCATAGAATAGAAGCATAGAATAAACAATGTGGCACGACCTAATGTTGTATCTATTCCACTTAACTTATTTTAATTTTATTTATAGTATAGAAATGCATTCATTTCCTATGCATTGATCCAGATCTATGATACTATCGGAGTGAAATAAGGGATCTAAGGAAGAACAGAGGCTAGACTTTATTAGTAACAAGTAAATACTTTGTTTGTATGTAATAAAATCGAAATGTTGCGGGGATAAATAACAATCAAAAGACATGAGACAATCCAAAAAGCACTTGATCATGATCAAATTTGTAAGCCTACTTGGATATTGAGCATTTATCTGTAAGAACTTAATTCTTTGCAATGAATAATTGCAACTTCGGAAAATTGAATCGGGCATTTCTTACATCGAGTCATTATATATTAATATATAGTACGGATATGTATGAAATATAGATTTGATACGGATCTATTTCTATTATTCCTTTGATTCTTGCTCGAGCCGGATGATTAAAAATTATCATGTCCGGTTCCTTCGGGGGATGGATCCATAAGAATTAAGAATTCACCTATCCCAATAACAAAAAAACCTGATTTGAATGATCCTGTATTAAGAGCTAAATTGGCTAAAGGGATGGGGCATAATTATTATGGAGAACCCGCATGGCCCAATGATCTTTTATATATTTTTCCGGTAGTAATTCTAGGTACTATTGCGTGTAACGTGGGCTTAGCGGTTCTAGAACCCTCAATGATTGGTGAACCGGCGGATCCATTTGCGACTCCTTTGGAAATATTACCTGAATGGTACTTCTTTCCCGTATTTCAAATACTCCGTACAGTACCCAATAAGTTATTGGGTGTTCTTTTAATGGTTTCAGTACCAACAGGATTATTGACAGTACCCTTTTTGGAGAATGTTAATAAATTCCAAAATCCATTTCGTCGTCCAGTAGCTACAACAGTCTTTTTTATCGGTACCGCAGTAGCTCTTTGGTTAGGTATTGGAGCAACATTACCTATTGATAAATCCCTCACTTTAGGTCTTTTTCAAATTCAAATCAATTAAACTTTGAAATACCGTACATAAGTATTAAGTATCTAAGGAAGATTTACTTTGAAGCAAGACTTTAGATACATTAATTTGATTATACTCCATTTTGAGCTAAGTACGGATCGTGCTGAAGATTAAAAACTAAATCCATTTTATAATATATATCATTTATATATATATTATAAAATGGATTTAAAATGAAAAATTTTTATTAGGTAAATCGATTGTGAAATGCTTCTGGTAGGGTGTCCAATATCTGTTTTACATCTTCTATGCGAAAATATTCAATTCTCATAAGGTCTTCTTGACTATTACTCAAAAGGTCCAATAATGTATGTATATTGGATCTTTTGAGACAATTATAGGTCCTGGAAGGCAATTCTAACTGGTCAATAAAAATAAATTTCAATGGAATTATTTTTTTGTTTTTCTTTAAATTAGTTAATCTATCTTGAAAGGTAAAAGGGGATAGAGTAAATCTGTTTTTATTTTCCGTGAAATTAATGCCCTCTTCCTCCGCATGTAGAAAAGGAATAAATAAATCAATCAAATTACGAGAAGCTTCATAAAGTGCTTCCTTAGGAGTTAAACTCCCGTTTGTCCATATTTCTAGAAAAAGTATCTCTTGTTTTTCATTTCCATCCCCATAAGAATGAATACTATGATTTGCATTTCGAATAGGCATGAATATGGCATCTATAGGGTAACTTCCATCTTGAGAGTTATTTGTGGGTTTCATACGATATCCGCGATCCCTATTGATTTGTAATTCAATACACAAATCAATTGGTTCCGTCAGGTTAGCTATATGCTGTGTCGTGTCCACTATTTCCACAGAAGGTGGTGAGATGATATCTTGAGCGGTTACGTGTCTAGGACCTCTGACGCAAATAGATGCGTCTCTAACTCCATATAGAGTACTTCTCAATACAATTTCTTTCAAATTTATTAATATTTCGTGGACTGATTCTTTAATACCTACTATTGTAGAATATTCATGTGGTACCTTCTCAGATTTTGCGCGTGTGATACATGTTCCTTCTATTTCTCCAAGTAAAGCCCTTCGCATGGCAATACCTATGGTATCGGCTTGACCTTTCATAAGCGGGGACAGAATGAAACGACCATAATAAAGACGCTTACTATCTATTTTTGATTCAACACACTTCCACTGTAATGTTCGAGTGGACCCTCCTACTTCCTCTCGAACCATACTAAATATTGTTATTTAATCAGATTATTGAATTATTTATTTCTCTTGAAATCCATTTAATTCTTATTTCTACACACGTCTTTTTTTAGGGGGTCGACATCCATTATGTGGCATAGGTGTTACATCGCGCACGAAACTTAATAGTAGACCACTTCTACGGATGGCTCGTAATGCTGCATCTCTTCCGAGACCGGGGCCTTTTATCATAACTTCTGCTCGTTGCATGCCCTGATCAACCACCGTACGAATAGCATTTATAGCTGCCGCTTGAGCAGCATAGGGTGTCCCTCGTTTTGTGCCTTTGAATCCAGAAGTACCTGCGGAGGCCCAAGAAACTACTCGTCCTCGTACATCTGTAACAGTTACAATGGTATTGTTGAAACTTGCTTGAACATGAATAACACCTTTTGGTATTCTACGTCCATTCTTGCGTGAACCAATACGCCCATTCTTACGCAAACCAATTCTTGGTATAGGTTTTGTCATATTTTATCATCTCATAAATATGAGTCAGAAATATACGGAAAGATACGGAGATATCCATTTCATGTTAAAACAGATTCTTTATACACGGGTCCTTCTTTTTTTTTTTTTTTTTTAAGTTCTTTATTTAGTTTAGAAAAATTACCCTTGTCTCTGTTTATGTCTCGGATTGGAACAAATCACTATAATCCGTCCACGCCTACGGATAAGTCGACATTTTTCACAAATTTTACGAACAGAAGCCCTTATTTTCATATTTCTCATTCCTTACCTTAATTCTGAATCTACTCCTTGAAAAAAGAAGTTTCTTGATTTTTTTAACTTAAAATTGTATCCCTATGAAAGGAATGTTTAAAAAATCACCTAATAGTTCGAATTCTTGTTGTGAATTCTATAAATTCTACGTCCCCTGGTTGAATCATAACCACTTATTTCAATTTTGACTCTATCTCGTGGTAGTATCTATATAAAACTGTGCCATATCTTCCCTGAAACATAACCTAGAATTAGATCCACATTATCTAAAAGGACCCGGAACATACCGTTGGGAAGCGATTCAGTAATTAAACCTTCATGAATTAATTTTAGTCTTTTATTCGAGGTAAGCCTCTTGAAGTATCAACTAATGGAGGAAGGGTTATATAATTTATTTTTACTCTCTTTTTCCAAAATAAAAGGGAAGTTAGAGATAAAATTAAGATAACAGGAGGAAGGGGTGTAAGATCACCATATATAACACAAAATTTCTCCCCCGATTTTTTCTAGTCGAGCTTCTCGATCTGTCATTATACCTCGAGAAGTCGAGAGAATTACAATCCCCATTCCACCTAAAATCTTAGGAATTTGTTGATAGTTGGAATAGATTCGTAGACCGGGTCGGCTGATACGTTTTAAAATAGTTCTATATATTCCCTTTCGATTCCGTCTATGTCGTAGGGTTAAAACCAAGAAACATTTGTTACTTTCCTGATGTTTACGAACGTTTTCGATAAAACCCTCTCGTAGAAGTATTTTTACAATGTTTTCGGTAATATTAGTAGATGCTATTCGAACCGTTCTTTTTTTATCCATGTCAGCATTTCTTATAGAAGTTATTATATCGGCAATAGTATCCTTACCCATGGCGAACTATAATTATTGGTACCCCCTAATTTTTATATAATCAACATGTTTATTTATTAATTATTTATTATTTTAATAATAAATAATTAAATTTATTTATATTAATTAAAAATTAATTAAAAGTATATGCGTAATACATAATCTACTAATTGACTTGACCCATTCCAGATACCCCGCTATATCATAGTTTAATATACTACTAGTATTTATAATACCTCGGGAGCTAATGAAACTATTTTAGTAAAATTCAACTGTCTCAATTCCCGAGCGATCGCACCAAAAACTCGAGTTCCTTTTGGATTTCCTTCTTGATCAATAACAACTGCGGCATTGTCATCATATCGTATTATCATGCCGTTGTCACGTTTGAGTTCTTTACATGTACGCACAATTACAGCCCTAATAATTTCTGATCTTTCTAGAGGCATATTTGGTACTGCTTCTTTGATTACGGCAACAACAACGTCACCAATATGAGCATATCGTTGGTTACCAGCTCCTAGGACTCGAATACACATCAATTTTCGAGCTCCACTATTATCCGCTACATTCAAAAGGGTCTGAGGTTGAATCATATCATTTTTATTTTAATCTGTTATTTTGCTGCAAAGGATAAAAAAGAAATAAAAAGAAATATTGTCTGTCTATAAAAAAAAATAAACTTCTATTTTTCATCATCACCTTATCTTTTAATTTCTGCATCCCTATCCCTCAATAACGAATTGAGTTCGTATAGGCATCTTGCGCGCAGCTATTTTAATAGCTGCTCTGGCTACAGTTTCTGATACTCCGCCCATTTCATAAAGTATTCGACCCGGTTTAACAACGGATACCCAATATTCGGGGGCCCCCTTCCCCGAACCCATACGTGTTTCTGCGGGTCTTACTGTAACAGGTTTGTCGGGAAATATACGTACCCATATTTTTCCGCCACGACGCGCATATCGTGTCATTGCTCTTCGTCCTGCTTCCATTTGTCTAGCCGTGATCCAAGCGGGTTCAAGTGCTTGAAGAGCGTATCCGCCGAAACAAATACGATTGCCTCGACAAGATATTCCTTTCATTCTTCCTCTATGTTGTTTACGAAATTTTGTTCTTTTGGGGTTATAGTTGATGGTTCTTTCTTAATTAAATTCCATCTCTACTGCAGAACCGGACATGAGAGTTTCTTTTCATCCGGCTCCTCGCGAATGAAATGATTCATTAATATTACTACGGATACACATATATTTAATATTAATAAATGATACACAATACACTTAGTATTGTAATGGAATTTATTGTGTTATTTTGTTTTGTTATATTATTTTGTTATTCTAAGATAGTTTAGTATTGTTATGTTATATAGTTAAGAGTAAGCTTTATATACCAGATCAACATTATTTATTTTGTATCGAATTGCGCTAAAATAAAATGTAGATTGTATGTAATTCAATAACTAAAAACTAAGGGTTTCGCGGGCGAATATTGACTCTTTCGTGCTTCATTCGTAGGGTCAAGACCTTGTTACTTTTAGAATAAATCAATTTGTTCTTGGTTCGTTTCGCCATCCCACCCAATGAATCATTAGGATTCGTTTATTTTCATGGAATCCTATGCAATCATGGGTTCTGTCGTTCCCATAGCCTCTTCGTTAATGGTTAGGCCCGAACTCCGCAATGGAACCCCAACAAAATTTGTTCCTGAGTCAATTTTCTTAGTTTATATTAACCCGAGGCTCGTTATCTTTAATTATTGATATTATATCAGTATTGATGCTTTTTCACATTGCCTTTTTTTTTTTGAGATAATTCATAAACCATACATATTGGAATCATATATCATTGATACTTTTGTTCTTTCTTTCTATCATCCTTCCATTTATCCGCATCCCTTTATTTTTGTTTCACAACCTATAATAAGATTTCTTATTTTTATGAAAAAATTTCAGTTGCTACAACTATATGATCGATCTAGTCATATAGTTACTGTTTCTTGGAATCTCGACAATACGAAACGAAGCCATAAGTTGGTTATTAGTTTATATAGTTAGTAAGCTCATAGTGAGGGTCGGTCAAATTTTTTTAATTCCAACTATACTATAAACTAACAAAAAAACTAACGAGTCACACACTAAGCATAGCAATTCTATTAAATGATCAATCTAATTTTTATTCAACCTTATAGAATTTGAATTGCTCAGTTTTGTTTGATTTAATGGAATAAAAAATGCAATTTGTCATTTTTTTCTTTTTTTTTTTGTTCTATCACTGGACAGAACGGCAAGACAAATAAAGGTCCATTATTTCTCGTCTACAAATATCCAAATTTTTATGCCTAATACTCCATAGATAGTTCGAGTTGTATAGGAACAATGATCAATTTTAGCACGAATTGTTTGTAGAGGAACCCTACCCTCTCTGATCCATTCGACGCGTGCAATTTCTTTTCCGTCGATACGCCCGGCAATTTGTACTTGAATTCCTTTTGTATCTGTTTGTTCAGTTAATTCAATAGCTTTTTTCATTGCCTTTCGAAATGAAACTCTATTTTTTAATTGTAAAGCTATATATTCCGCAAGAATATTAGGTTGTCCATAAGGTTTTTCAACTCTTGTTATAGCAATGTTGAGTCTACGGTTCACAGAATGAAACTCTTTTTGTACATTCATCTGTAATTCTTCGATTCCTCGTGTTCGGCCCTCTATTAATAAATTAGGGAATCCAATATGGATTATGACTTGGATCAAATCGATTCTTTTTTTTATTTGTATACGTGCTATTCCTTCGAAACCTGAGGACGTTCTCTTATTTTTTTGTACATAATCCTTGATACAATTCCGTATTTTTTCATCTTCCTGTATACCCGCGGAATAATTTTGTGGTTGTGCGAACCAAAAGGAATGATGACTTTGGGTTGTACCAAGTCTGAAACCAAGTGGATTTATTTTTTGTCCCATATTTTTCTATTAGATTATCTTTCCATATATATTTTTCGAAAGATGAATCGAAAGTTAAGATTCATCTTTAAATAATTTAGTTTTATCCCTCAATATAATTGTTATATGACAAGTAGGTCTTTTTATCGGATAACTACGTCCTCGAGCCCGGGGTCTTAATTTTTTCACAATAGTACCTGCGTTAACTTCAGCTTTACTAATAAATAAATAAGCTTTGTTTAAGCCCATGTTATTACTAGCATTTGCTGCTGCGGAAAAAACTAATTTCAAAATGGGATAAGATGCTCGATAAGGCATAAGTTCTAGTATCATAAGTGCTTCTTCATAGGAGCGTCCACGAATCTGATCAATTACTCTTCGTGCTTTGAAAACAGACATACATATATGTTTATGTTGAGCTAAAGCTTTAATTTCTGTATTCCAACGCGAGTTCTTTCTATTTATCATAAGGTTATCCCCACTAAATGAATAAAAACTGCCTAATTTTACTTATAAAATAGAAATATTATATTTTATAAATTAATTAAAATTTATAATATTAAAATCTTATCTTATTAATTATTTATTATAAATTTTAATTAAAAATTAAAAAAAAAAATTAACGACGAGATTTATTATCGGTTTTTGCATGTCTTGCGAAAGTTAGAGTAGGCACGAATTCTCCCAATTTATGACCCACCATACGATCTGTTATATAAATGGGTAAATGTTCTTTACCATTATGAATAGCAATTGTATGGCCAATCATTGTGGGTATAATGGTAGATGCCCTAGACCAAGTTACTATTATTTCTTTCTCCTCCCTTATGTTTAGTTTTTCAATTTTTGCCGATAAATGATTAGCTACAAAAGGATTTTTTTTTATTGAACGTGTCACAGGGGATTACTCCTTTATTACATTACATTTTTAAAATTGGCATTCTATGCCCAATATATCGATCTAAGTATGAAGGTAAGAATAAATACAATAATGATGAATGGAAAAAGAAAAAAGCTAAAATCCTTTAGCTAGATAAGGGGCGGATGTAGCCAAGTGGATCAAGGCAGTGGATTGTGAATCCACCACGCGCGGGTTCAATTCCCGTCGTTCGCCCATCACATTATTTCAAATTCTAAAAATTAAGTTTTCTATATTCTTATTTATTTACGGCGACGAAGAATAAAACTATCACTATATTTTTTCCTTTTCCTACTTCTTCTTCCAAGCGCAGGATAACCCCAAGGAGTTGTGGGTTTTTTTCTACCAATCGGAGCTCTCCCTTCACCGCCCCCATGGGGATGGTCTACAGGGTTCATAACTACTCCTCTTACTACAGGACGCTTACCTAGCCAACGCTTAGATCCGGCTCTACCCAAACTTTTTTGGTTCACCCCAACATTACCCACTTGTCCGACTGTTGCTAAGCAGTTTTTGGATATCAAACGGACCTCCCCAGATGGTAATCTTAATGTGGCCGATTTACCCTCTTTTGCAATCAGTTTCGCTACAGCACCTGCCGCTCTAGCTAATTGTCCACCCTTTCCAAGTGTGATTTCTATGTTATGTATGGCCGTGCCTAAGGGCATATCGGTTGAAGTAGATTCTTCTTTTTTATCAATAAAAACCCCTTCCCAAACTGTACAAGCTTCTTCCAAAGCATACGGCTTTCTAGATGTATATGATGATATCTAGACAGATGGATCCTATATGAATCGTATGATGAAGTATCACATGAGTGGATATATAGGAATCCAAATCTGCCAAATCACTCATGTTATGATCTTCTACATCCTAGGTCTCCCCGTTCCGTCATCTGGCTTATGTTCTTCATGTAGCATTCAGACCGAATGACTCTATGAAATTACGTCAATACTTCCATTCCACATATTACGGGTAACGTAGGAGACATCTCTATTTTTCCCCGGGGGATCTTTATAATTACCACTGCTTAGCTTTTAATTCGCCTCTGACCATCAAATTAAATGTGAATAACCCGGCCTCCTCTCTTTGAAACAAGGGGCGCTCTCCGGTTCTGTGCGTGCTTCAAACAATTTTTTTTGTCTTCTCCATATTACCATATCTCTAGAGTCAATAATTTTCTATGAGGAACTACTGAACTCAATCACTTGCTGCCGTTACTCAACAGTTTTCTGCTGAGGTTTCTCCCGTAGAGGTACTCAAATTGGATCAGTGATCGATTTCTAGGTTTCGTCGTAAACCTAATTGGTTACTTCCAATTACGTAAATCAATAGTTCAAACCGCACTCAAAGGTAGGGCATTTCCCATTGATATAGGAACTTCTGTACCAGAAACAATGGTATCTCCAATTATAGCCCCTCTGGGATGTAAAATATATCTCTTCTCACCATCCCCATAGTGTATGAGACAAATGTGTGCATTTCGATTAGGGTCGTATTCTATGGTTACGATTCTACCAGATATGTCTTTATCATTCCGTCGAAAATCCATTTTACGGTATAGACGCTTATGACCTCCCCCTCTATGCCCTGCGGTAATGATTCCTCTGGCATTACGACCTTTACTACAACGACGCTGTCCATGGATCAAATTATTTCGTGGATTGGATTTTACTTGACTGTCTATGGCTCCATTGCGTGTGCTCGGGGTAGAAGTTTTGTATAAATGTATCGCCGTGTTATTAAGTATTTTGCTTTAAGTTCTTTTCTCTATAAGAGGTGGAATAGAATAACCCGGTTGAAGCGTAATGATCATACGTTTGTAATGCATTGTATGTCCCATAATAGGTCCCATTCTTCTACCCTTTCCCGGGACTCGATGACTATTTATAGCTATTACCTTGACGCCAAAGAAGAGTTCGACCCAATGCTTTATTTCTGTCCTAGTTGATCCTGATTCGACATTAGAAGTATATTGATTGTTCCCCAATAACCGAATACTTTTTTCTGTAAATACTGCATATTTGATTCCATCCATAAATCCATTTTCTTCCCTATGAGTTCCAGTATCAATAAGAATTCTAGTTCTTACTGTTCATATGTTATGGTATGAATATACCATACCAATTCGGTATGTATGGATGATGAGATTCCATTGATACAGAGCCAATTCTAATAGACTTATTGAACGTTCCCATTGGCGTGCATCCAGCAGGAATTGAACCTACGAATTTGCCAATTATGAGTTGGGCGCTTTAACCATTCAGCCATGGATGCTTAACAGGGATCATCGTACATCGTAAATAACCAAATTCCAATTGAAATGAAATCTTTAGGAGGAATCAATGAGAGGACATCAATTCAAATCCTGGATCTTCGAATTGAGAGAGATATTGAGAGAGATCAAGAATTCTCACTATTTCTTAGATTCATGGACCAAATTCGATTCAGTGGGATCTTTCACTCACATTCTTTTCCACCAAGAACGTTTTATGAAACTCTTTGACCCCCGAATTTGGAGTATCCTACTTTCACGTGATTCACAGGGTTCAAGAAGCAATCGATATTTCACGATCAAAGGTATAGTACTGCTTGTAGTAGCGGTCCTTATATCTCGTATTAACAATCGAAAGATTGTCGAAAGAAAAAATCTCTATTTGATGGGGCTTCTTCCTATACCTATGAATTCCATTGGACCCAGAAATGAGACATTGGAAGAATCTTTTTGGTCTTGCAATATCAATAGGTTGATTGTTTCGCCCCTGTATCTTCCAAAAGGGAAAAATATTTCTGAGAGTTGTTTCATGGATTCGCAAGAGAGTACTTGGGTTCTCCCAATAAATAAAAAGTGTATCATGCCTGAATCTAACCGGGGTTCGCGGTGGTGGAGGAATCGGATCGGAAAAAAGAGGGATTCTAGTTGTAAGGTATCTAATAAAACCGTAGTTGGAATTGAGATCTCATTCAAAGAGAAAGATAGCAAATATCTGGAGTTTCTTTTTTTATCCTATACGGATGATCTGATCCGCAAGGACCATGATTGGGAATTGTTTGATCGTCTTTCTCCGAGGAAGAAGCGAAACATACTCAACTTGAATTCGGGACAGCTATTCGAAGTCTTAGGGAAAGACTTGATTTGTTATCTCATGTCTGCTTTTCGTGAAAAAAGACCAATTGAAGGGGGGGGGTTCTTCAAACAACAAGGAGCTGAGGCAACTATTCAATCAAATTATATTGAGCATGTTTCCCATCTCTTCTCGAGAAACAAGTGGGATATTTCTTTGCAAAATTGTGCTCAATTTCATATGTGGCAATTCCACCAAGATCTCTTCGTTAGTTGGGGAAAGAATCAGCACGAATCGGATTTTTTGAGGAACGTATCGAGAGAGAATTTGATTTGGTTAGACAATGTGTGGTTGGTAAACAAGGATCGGTTTTTTAGCAAGGTACGGAATGCATTGTCAAATATTCAAAAAGAAAGATCGATTCTTTGGGATCCTTCCTTTCTTCAAACGGAAGGAACAGAGATAGAATCAGATCGATTCCCGAAATGCCTTTTTGGATCTTCCTCAATGTCCCGGCTATTCGCGGAACGTGAGAAGCAGATGAATAATCATCTGCTTCCGGAAGAAATCGAAGAATTTCTTGGGAATCCTACAAGATCAATTCGTTCTTTTTTCTCTGACAGATGGTCAGAACTTCATCTGGGTTCGAATCCTACTGAGAGGTCCACTAGAGATCAGAAATTTTTGAAGAAAAAACAGGATGTTTCTTTTGTTCTTTCCAGGCGATCGGAAAATAAAGAAATGGTTGATATATTCAAGATAATTACGTATTTACAAAATACCGTCTCAATTCATCCTATTTCATCAGATCCGGGATCTGATATGGTTCCGAAGGATGCACCGGATATGGACAGTTCCAATAAGATTTCATTCTTGAACAAAAATCCATTTTTTTATTTATTTCATCTATTCCATGGCCGGAACAAGGGGGGATACACGTTACACCATGATTTTGAATCAGAAGAGAGATTTCAAGAAATGGCAGATCTATTCACTCTATCAATAACCGGGCCGGATCTGGTGTATCATAGGAGATTTGCCTTTTCTATTGATTCCTACGGGTTAGATCAAAAAAAATTCTTGAATAAGGTATTCAACTCCAGAGATGAATCGAAAAAGAAATCTTTATTGATTCTACCTCCTCTTTTTTATGAAGAGAATGAATCTTTTTATCGAAGGATCAGAAAAAAATTGGTCCGGATCTACTGCGGGAATTATTTGGAAGATCCAAAAATAAAAACGGCGGTATTTGCTAGCAACAACATAATGGAGGCAGTCAATCAATATAGATTGATCCGAAATCTGATGCAAATCCAATATAACACCTATGGGTACATAAGAAGTGTATCGAATCGATTCTTTTTAATGAATAGATCCGATCGCAACTTCGAATATGAAATTCAAAGGGATCAAATAGGAAATGATACTCTGAATCATATAACTATAATGAAATATATGATCAACCAATATTTATCGAATTTGAAAAAGAGTCAGAAGAAATGGTTTGATCCTCTTATTTCTCGAACCGAGAGATCCATGAATCGGGATCCTGATGCATACAGATACAAATGGTCCAATGGGAGCAAGAATTTCCAGGAACATTTGGAACATTTCATTTCTGACCAGAAGAACCATTTTCAAGTAGTGTTCGATCGATTACGTATTAATCAATATTCGATTGATTGGTCCGAGGCTATC